AGAACTTGTTATAATTGGATTTATTGGATTGTTTCATCAACGGTGTTGGGTCAGAATAACTTTTTGACTCTGCGCCAGTGATTCCCCTATTATTTATTAGTGAACAATAATTGAATAATTCCTTCATAGAGATAGAGGACATAATTCACATGGATATAGTAAATCTCGCTTGGGCTGCTTTAATGGTAGTCTTTACGTTTTCCCTTTCACTAGTAGTATGGGGAAGGAGTGGACTCTAGAAGTACTACTAATTGAGTTTAGGAACTAAACAGTATCACTTTTTTTTATAGATCGTTCGGCAAAGTTTTTTTTATTTAAAATTTCACTATTTCAATTTAAAATTTTATTTTTAAATTGAAATAGAAATGAAAAATATCTTCATTTCGAAATTCTCTTGGATTTTAGTTGAGTAATGTATTCTATGAATAATAAATATATATGAAGAATACTCTTTCAATCAAAGAAATATTTCAATTATTTCCGTGTTCGTATTTTGAAAGTAAAAAAAGTAAAAGGAATACAAATGGTAGGAAATTTATTCCAACTGAATTCTTCATAAATTTTCTATTTCGATGAACTGACTCTTACCAAAGTTAGATATGGACCATGAGGAAGAACGGAACTTTTTTTTATTTTGTTTACCTCTTTACTGTTCAAAGATCAAAGAGAAAACAATTCGGTTATTCCATTACGTGGATACACATTGGGAAACAACATAGTAGTTGTCCAACGAGATACTGCACATCCTAAAATATTGTCTTGGGCGAGTCACATATTGCGCCGCTTGTTTTAGTTTTACTATTTTAGAAATTTTATTTATGTTTTGCTTGTTTTATTGAACCCATTTCATATCATGGTTCAAACGTTAAAAGTCGACGGGTTTTACTAATCCTTTTCGAAATCCGAAGAAGTTCCCATGGATCATTTGTCAACTCCTCAATCAATGACTTCTTCGATAGGTATAATAAAATAATCTTTTAGTTAGCATTCCGACGAAGAAGTCATTGATTCTTTCGATCGGGATTCATATTGAAAATAATCAGAAATCTAGGAATTCTAATCGTAAAAGTCGCTTTCGATTATTTCAAATTAATTTAATTGAAATCAACACAAATTAAATACAAATAGATAAAGCAAAGAAATAGAATTGGGATACTATATAATATACATTATCACTATATATATTATATATACGTAATTAAATCGATTTCTATATATATAGAAAAGGAATATGATGATACTATTGTAGATTGATCTATATTAATCTATATTAAATTAACCCGCATTACAATACAACTTTATACACTACAATAACAATACTAGATAGTATGGTAGAAAGAAATATCTGAATCTTTCTACCATACTATCGTATCTCATAGAATACGACTGATTCTAGTCTGCCCATTTCATTTAAGACGCGAAATTTTTATCCTTTTCTTCTCTGCAATTATTGATAAGAAATAAAAAATAAAGTTTAATTCAAATTAATCACCTTGGCTGACTGTTTTTACGTATATTATAAGTAAAAAAGCAGTAGGAACTAGAATAAACAGTGCAGTAGCAATAAATGCGAGAATATTTACTTCCATAATCTCATTGTTTAATTTTTCTTTAATTCGCAATAACTCGGGAGTTAATCCCATAGAGATAATAAATCTTTCGCCTGTAAATTCAATGGGATGCATTACATCTCGATGATATCGAATCGGATCAATATCATGAATAACAATATCGGAGCTATCAAATCGATTCATCGTCAAGAATTGAATAGTATAACATAGGACGATCTTTTATCCATACTGAACTCAAAATTTGATTCCCGATACAATCAATAATTCCTTTATTTATTTATCATTCTTTTCCATTCTTTCTTTTCTATAACCTACCGCCCTCTTTGTACAATCATCTGATGAAGTATCATCTAACCGCCTTTCCACTTACCATTGGTTCTAAACAAACCCCAACAAACAATAGAAGCTCAATGAAAAAAAAGGAAGGAGCTAAGTTATAACCTCCTTTTTTTAATGATCCAATCTTCTTGGAAAACAAAAGAAGTATGATAAAGACGAGTACAAATTCCGGTATAAAAAAATCGAATATTCCATCAAATTAACTATTTTTTTATATATTTATATATAAATTTAAAAAGTTTGTTCTTTCAAGGAAAAACCCTTATAAAATATAAAAAAAAAAAAATTCATTACCTCGCTAATAAAAAAGTGATCCTTGTTTGATCTTTATTTTTTAAATATCCTCTTTCATTGGATTAGTAATGGGACGCATATATCAAAAGCTCAATGCGAAATTTGAATGAGATAGATTATTTCAAATTAGTAAAATTTGAAATTGAGGTTACACAAAATAGGGCCCGAAAAGGATATACTTTTTTTTTAATCTTAAAAAAAAAGTATTCTATACTATTCTATACACAGTAACTATGTTCAATTTATTTTATATTGTACAAATTCCATTTATGTATGTACTCCCGGGAAACATACAATACTCTACTCTATTTCATATTTCACAGATCGGGAGTAATTGAAAAAGCCAGACCCAGTACAGTACGGTATCCCGTGGAATCCTGAATCTGATGCTAATAATATAATATAATAATTGTACTAATCCACATATGCCTCTCTCCCATCAATCGAATCGGTACTAGTCGAAGAAATGGAAATTCCCCCATTTGGTTTTTGGTTGATGATAAATGTGAAACGAAAAAGAAAAAAAGAAGAGGGATCGCTGTTGGGAATGAAATTATGTTATTTGGACTTCTTTTCACAAAAAATAGAGAGATGAATTGATATAGTTTTTTATTGGATTTGGATTCGTCGGGACTGACGGGGCTCGAACCCGCAGCTTCCGCCTTGACAGGGCGGTGCTCTGACCAATTGAACTACAATCCCAAGTAAATACCATAATAAAATAAAGTATACATATTTTTATGATTTCATTCTAACCCTTTCAATTTCGATTAGAATTGGCGTGTTGTAACAGAGCTGCGAGTGTGATATATCGATACCCATATGTATATGTACTTTAGTGAGAGCAGCCGGTATTACTAGTAATCCTTTCGTTATTGCCAAATCAATTGGATAATCACTCGTTCAATCAAAAAAGTTTTTTTTTATTTACTCTTTTCCTTAAACTTTACTTTATAGTTACGGATCCTGATATGAATCTAGATCATTAGCAAGATCAGAATTTCTTGTAAAAAGAGAGTAAATAAATAGTGGTATAGATATATCATAAAATGGATTTCTTCCGTATTGGGATTGGGGGATCGGGCATTTCTGGAGAGCAACAAATGGGTTATATTATATCATTTCATGGCGGATCGGCAAATTATTGGGCCGAGCTGGATTTGAACCAGCGTAGACATATTGCCAACGAATTTACAGTCCGTCCCCATTAACCGCTCGGGCATCGACCCAGGAAGAATCAATTCCAGGCTTATTGATAATCCACGATCAACTTCCTTTCGTAGTACCCTACCCCCAGGGGAAGTCGAATCCCCGCTGCCTCCTTGAAAGAGAGATGTCCTGAACCGCTAGACGATGGGGGCAGACTTGCACGACCGCCATCATACTATGTTCATAGTATGAATAGTTTTTTAAAATTGTCAATATAATGGAATGGTATGACTCGATACGAAGGATCTTTCCGTCTTTCACGATTCTTTCTATACAATTTTTTTCGATAAAAGTTTGGTTCAAAGGCCACGCCGAATCTCTTTATCCGAATCTCTTTATCAATGATTCAATGAAATATCTTGGATCTATGTTAAATTAGTGGATACATGTATCACTCAAATGAATTTAGTTATGATGTCAATTAGGATAGTCTTGAAACAATTCATTGTATTGATATTTATCAAATCCAATATCAATAAACCGTTTTATTTTACCTATATTATATACTCTATATTAAATTATATTAAATTCTTTAATTTACTTTTACTGGATAAAGAAAATTTTTCATTCCTGAATGAACCCTTATACTTATTATAAGATATATCTATGTACATCTATTATAATAAGTATATATACTAAACTCATAGTGTCTTTATTCAGGAATTGAATTGGATCAAACAAGCCCTTTTAACTCAGTGGTAGAGTAACGCCATGGTAAGGCGTAAGTCATCGGTTCAAATCCGATAAGGGGCTTTGATTTTTTCATAAATCATAAAACTCCGGCAGTAGTATTCATATTTGAAGTGCGAATAAAGATATTGTTGATCTTTGTAATAAAGTAATAAAAAAAAAGTAACAAACCGTATAATTTAATATTTTAATATATAATCAAAATCAACATTATAACATTATAATTAATTATAGTATGGTTATAAATTTGCTATTTTAATAAATTAAATATATTATTAAATAAAAAATATATTATTTATTAATTTATTATTAAATATTTAATATAATTATTATAAATATTATATTAAATATTATAATGAATGTAAGGATAAGTCGTCTCGTTAAATCTTCAAATATTACTATTCCTTTCCTATTTTCCATTATTCCAATTAAATCGATTAGAAATCAACAAAATAAAAAGTAAGTGGACCTAACCCATTGCATCATAATTATATCCACTATTCTGATATTAAAATTCGATAGAGATAAAATTGGATCTTTTTTTTCTTTGGACTACGCGGGAATCTGTCGATATATCCGATTTAATCTTCTTGTTCCTAGACGTTCTATAGGAATAAATTAGGAATGAATAAATTACTATTCCCTTCCTTTACCGAGAAACATTTATTCCAAGTCACAACATACGAGCCATTTAAAATATCTTTCTTTGATTCCAATTCCAGAACACAAGATCCGTTTTATTAGTTATATCTTATATATCTATTTATATATCTAGCAAATCGCTATTTCATGTACTAAATATTTCCATCCATATTGATACATGCAATATTTTTGTTCCGACAACGTAATGGGGAATGTATGCGAGAAGGGTACTTTCATTTCGAGTCTCATATTATT